AAGAGGGAGCCATTTTCATTGTGACTGTGCCGGCTGTTAAAATTAGGTCCGCTTGCCTAGGACTTGATCTTGGTACCAACCCATAACGATCAAAGTCGAATCGCGAGCCTATTAATGAAGCAAATTCAATGAAACAGCAACTGGTACCATATAGAAGCGGCCATAAACTGGAGAGTCTTGACCAATTCGAAAGATCATTCGATGTAGTTGAAATAACTGAATTGGGGGTTGTTTGGTCAAGTAACGGAAACTCAATCAAATTCATAACTGTCTCAATGTAATTTTTTCCTTCCTTTTTTTTTTTATTGTCTGAATACTCAGTTAAGACCATTCCAACGCTCCCTTTCGCCATGCATAAACTGAACCCACAATTGGGATAAGCACGAAAATTAAAGCTTCGATAAATACAGATATACCCAATACATCGAAACTCATTGCCCATGGATAAAGAAAGACCGTTTCAACATCAAAAACAACAAAAACTAGAGCAAACATGTAATAGCGGATTCGGAATTGTAACCAAGCGTCCCCCATAGGTTCTATGCCCGATTCATAACTAGAGAGCTTCTCTGGTCCTTTACTAACCGGGGCTAAAACTCCTGAAATTACAAATGCCAAGATAGGAATAACGCTTGATATTATTAGAAATGCCCATAAAATATCATATTCGTGAAGCAGAAACATAAATGTACTCCTATTAATGTGGAATATGCTTAATTATTCGAGTTGGCATTGTCAATTCATCCAGAACTTGTTTTCCTAGGTGAAACAAGAATTTATTTTAATCAAATCAAAGTGTATAGTTCAGAGTTTGTTTGCTGCGTGGCATGTCTTGTTTAGACATTCATCCAACGGAATCTCGATTCCGTTTTTGATTTCGATTCTATTTAGATATGGTGTAGAAATAAGGCGTTCTTACACAAACAAAACTCTCTCACTTTGTCTCACTTTCTCTATTCTCTATAAAAAAATAGATATAAGATTAAAAAATATTAAATAAAAAAATTCTAAATAATAAAAGTAATTTAATTAAATACTAAAATATACTAATCTAACCTAATAGAATATTCTATTACTAATGTATTCTAATGAATAGTAATACTATAACTATGTTTCATAATTCTGAAGCGTAATACTATGTTTTTGTTTTTTTCTTGATATTTCCTTATATTTATTTCTTTGTATTTTATATTTAGAAATATATATTTCTTATATAAATTATATGTAAATATATAATTTATGTAATGTATAAATAATAAAATGAAATAAGATAATGAAATATTATCAAAAAATAATATCAAACATAACATAGTTATTATCAAAACCAATAATTTTTGGGGGGTAAAAAATGTCTAGGGATTTCTAACATATTCGAAGTATTCTTTTCATTAAAATCCAGGTAAAGGATCGTCGTTGTTTCTATTGATTTTATACAAATACGAATACGTAAACACAATCTAATGCATCGAACGATTATATTTTCTTTCTTTTTCTTGTCCTAGATTTGACACATACTGATCTGATTAGATCCACTGGAATTAATTATTGTTTTTATTTTCAAGTACCTATGTATTTACATGAATATGTGGTAATGCTTTCATTTCATTTCTATGAAACAACCAATGGTCTGGTCTGTCCAGTCTATAAACAAGTACTAATGAGGAAATGAAAACTATACTAAGCAAAAATAGAATGTCTATACAAAAATAGACAAATAGAATGTATTAGGGCTATACGGACTCGAACCGTAGACCTTCTCGGTAAAACAGATCAAACTGAGTATTATCGAAATGATTCGAACTGTTTCAAAGACCCAACATGCATTTTGTTTGTTGCATTGGGCTCTTTCATCAACTGATGTAAAGATCAGTTAGTCCACCATATTTTTTCTTTACAGGAAGATAATGAGCTGGCTCCATGTGCTCTGATTCATTATTTGTATTCAGATCTAGTAGCAATACCAAAGTGTTTCAAAGAAGGGTTACCTTGACTTAGGTCTGCCTTCGGCTTAGATCAACCTAAGTTAAATGGAGTCTCTATCGTTCCGCTGCAAGAGTCGAATATGAGACTTCATACACCTTAAAGTTCATAGGATGAAAGGAGGTTTTTTTGAAGCCCTTATACTCATTATGCCTAGCATTGAATGGGCTGAGTATTTACCTTATCAACTATCAAATCAATGATGGGTTCTATTTGATTTGGCACCTAAATTCGCACCAAAATCGGACCAAACCAAATATTTGTCAGGCTATTGTTCTCTCGAATCTATGGAGTAAGACATTGATTTTTCAATAAGATCAACTATGTTCATTGCATAATAAGCTCCCTTGAAAAGCATTGGCGCACGTGTAAACGAGGTGCTCTACCTAACTGAGCTATAGCCCTTGTCATAGATATCTTAACATATAGATAATTTCTTGTCAAGATGGATATTCCCTAATCTCACATGATAACTCTTTGATCTGCTTACTGTTAACAGATTGGTATTGCTTAGAAATAATATTCTATCTATAATCCCCGAGGTGATGGGTCTTCTTTTGCGGTGATAAATTACCTACTTAACTCAGTGGTTAGAGTATTGCTTTCATACGGCAGGAGTCATTGGTTCAAATCCAATAGTAGGTAGAACTTATTAGATACCATTGCATTGACTCCAGTATCTAATAAGTTTTTCTACCCATCCTCTTTTTTTCGTTGTATCAGATTAGACTTGATTGTCTTCAATTGGCAGAATCTAAATGTGGTGTATAATAAAGAACTTCTAAAAAACTTCTTTTGATTATTTTGATGTATTGACTAGTAGGAAATAACATTGACAGCCTCTACTCGTGTCCTAGCTCGTCTGAGAGCTAGATTCGCTTCAATCACTTGTCTCTTACCCTCAGCTCTACTCAAGTTAGCTTCAGCTATTTTAAGAGTTTGTTGAGCTTCTTGCGGATCAATGTTAGTACTCATCTCCGCATCATTTCCTAAAATGGTGATCTCATTATTCCCTATTCTAGCAAAACCACCCATCAGAGCCGCCGTTAACCATTGGTCGTTGAGGCGTATTCTCAAAAGACCTATATCTACAGCCGTGGCAATAGGGGCGTGGTTTGGTAATACACCAATTTGGCCACTATTTGTAGATAAAATGATTTCTTTCACTTCTGAATCCCAAATAATTCGATTAGGAGTCAGTACACAAAGATTTAAGGTCATTTCTTCAAATTGCTCTCCACTTCTAAGTTCATAGCTTTCGCGGTAGCTTCATCGATGTTACCCACCAAATAAAAAGCCTGCTCGGGCAGACCATCTAATTCTCCGGAAAGGATCAGTTGAAACCCCCTAATTGTTTCTGCAAGACCCACATATTTTCCTGGAGAACCAGTAAATACTTCTGCCACGAAGAAGGGTTGTGATAAGAAACGCTCAATTTTTCGTGCTCTTGCTACAGTTAAACGATCCTCCTCGGATAATTCATCCAACCCAAGAATAGCTATAATGTCCTGAAGTTCTTTGTAACGTTGTGAAGTTTGCTTAACTCTTTGCGCAGTTTCATAATGTTCCTCACCAACGATCCGAGGTTGTAACATAGTTGACGTTGAATCTAAAGGATCCACTGCTGGATAAATACCCTTGGCAGCTAATCCTCTTGATAGTACGGTAGTAGCATCTAAATGTGCAAATGTAGTGGCAGGAGCAGGGTCTGTCAAATCGTCCGCAGGTACATAAACTGCTTGGATCGAAGTTATAGATCCCTCTTTGGTAGAAGTAATTCTTTCTTGCAAAGAGCCCATTTCTGTACTAAGGGTAGGTTGATAACCCACTGCAGAAGGCATTCTCCCTAATAATGCGGATACTTCTGATCCTGCTTGGACAAAACGAAAGATATTGTCGATGAATAGAAGCACATCTTGTTCATTAACATCCCGGAAATATTCGGCCATAGTTAGGGCAGTCAAACCAACTCTCATACGAGCTCCCGGCGGTTCATTCATTTGACCATAGACTAAAGCTACTTTTGATTCTGCAAGATTTTTTTCATTAATTACTCCGGATTCTTTCATTTCCATGTAAAGATCATTTCCTTCACGAGTACGTTCTCCTACTCCGCCAAATACGGATACGCCTCCATGAGCTTTGGCAATGTTGTTGATCAATTCCATGATGAGTACTGTTTTACCTACTCCAGCTCCCCCAAATAGTCCGATTTTTCCTCCACGGCGATAAGGAGCTAAAAGATCTACCACCTTAATACCTGTTTCAAAGATTGATAATTTCGTATCTAACTGTATAAAGGCGGGCGCAGATCTATGAATAGGAGATGTTGTGCGAGTATCTACAGGACCTAAATTATCAACAGGCTCTCCAAGAACGTTGAAGATTCGACCGAGAGTAGCTCCGCCGACTGGAACACTTAGAGGAGCTCCCGTGTCAATCACTTCCATTCCTCTCATCAGCCCATCTGTAGCACTCATAGCTACAGCTCTAACTCGATTATTTCCTAATAATTGTTGTACCTCGCAAGTCACATTAATTTGTTGACCGACAGTATCTCGACCCTTAACTACCAAAGCGTTATAAATATTAGGCATTTTGCCCGGGGGAAAAACGACATCCAGTACTGGGCCAATAATTTGAGCGATACGCCCTAGTTTTTTTTCTTCAAGTGTGGAAACCGCAGGGCTAGCAGTAGTAGGATTGATTCTCATAATTATAATAAAGTGAAATATGTCAAAATCCTTTTTGGAATAATACCAAATCGAAAATAAATGTCCGATAGCAAGTTGATCAGTTAATTCAATAAGAGATAAATGGGAGATAGCACTCGATTTAGTTGGTACCACCCAACCGAATCCGATTCAATCGCTTACTCATTCAATGAGTAAATTTTAAAGTTCAGCCAATCCTTTATTTTTTTTTTTAATTGCAAGTAAATGAAATCGTGAATAAATGTGTTTCATTTCTCTATCATTATAGAAAAAAAGATCCATATTATATTACTTATGGAATTCGAA